CATCGAATGACTATTATTGTATTTTCATTCAAATAGGAGGGCGGGAAGGCTCTATGGAAAAATGGCGGTTCAATTCGATGTTGTTTAAGGAGGAGTTAGAACACGGGTGCGGGTTAAGTAAATCACTAGAGGGTATTCGACCCGTTGGAAATACAAATGGGGGTGAAGACCCTGTTATAAATAACATGATTCATGGTTGGATTGATAGTGACAGCTCTAATAATATTGATCCTTTATTTGGTGTCAGCAACATTCGGAGTTTGATCTGTGATGACACTTTTTTAGTTAAGGATAGTAATGGTGAAAATTATTCCATATATTTGGATATTGAAAATTTTATTTTTGAGGTTGAAGACGATCGTTCTTTTTTGAGTGAATTGGGCGGTTTTTTTTCTAGTTGCCTAAATTATAGTTATCCGAATGATGGACCTAAGAGTGACAATCACTACTACAATCGTTACATGTATGATACTCAATATAGTTGGAATAATCACATTACTAGTTGCATTGAGAGTTATCTTCGTTCTGAAATCCATATTGATAGTTACATTTCAAGCGGTAGTGACAATTACAGTAAGAATTACATTTATAGTTACATTTGTAGTGAAAGCGTAAATAGTATTGACAGTGATAGTTTCATCAGTATACAAACTAGCGCAAGTGGAAGTGATCTCGATATAAGTACAAAATACAGGAATTTGTGGGTTCAATGCGAAAATTGTTATGGATTAAATTATAAGAAATTTTTTAGGTTAAAACGGAATATTTGTGAACAATGTGGATATCATTTGAAAATGAGTAGTTCAGAAAGAATCGAACTTTTGATTGATCCAGGCACTTGGGATGCTATGGATGAGGACATGGTTTCGGTGGACCCCATTGAATTTCATTCGGAGCAGGAGCCTTATAAAGATCGTATTGATTCTTATCAAAAAAAGACAGGGTTAACTGAGGCTGTTCAAACAGGCATAGGTCAATTAAACGGTATTTCCATCGCAATTGGGATTATGGATTTTCAGTTTATGGGGGGCAGTATGGGATCCGTAGTAGGCGAGAAAATCACCCGTTTGATCGAATATGCTACTAATAGATCTCTACCCCTTATTATAGTGTGTGCTTCGGGGGGAGCCCGCATGCAAGAAGGAAGTTTGAGCTTGATGCAAATGGCTAAAATATCTTCAGCTTTATATGATTATCAATCAAATAAAAAGTTATTCTACGTATCAATCCTTACATCTCCTACAACCGGTGGGGTGACTGCCAGTTTTGGTATGTTAGGAGATATCATTATTGCCGAACCTAATGCTTACATTGCATTTGCAGGTAAAAGAGTAATTGAACAAACATTGAATAAGACAGTACCTGATGGGTCACAAGAAGCTGAGTATTTATTCCATAAGGGCTTATTCGACCCAATCGTACCACGTAATCCTTTAAAGGGTGTTCTGAGTGAGTTATTTCAGCTTCACGGTTTCTGTCCTTTGAATCAAAATTGAATCAAGTAGATCATTTAATTCTGTTTTTTTTATTTGAAGTTTACAAGTATTTAGTTTCCATTTTATTTAGTTTATGGTAATCAAAGTGAAAATCAAAAATAATAAGCACGGAGTTTTACTTGAGGTTATAAAATACAATTGTATAACGGATCATAAGTTGTTGATAATCACTTTTCTTATTTGCTACAGATCCATTTTATTTCTACCTATATAATGCATGATTAGTAATCGGGAAGGCTCTATCAATAGGATAAAAGAGTTAATTTTTCTCCTAAATTAGGAAAAATTCATGTTATTTTATTACATTACGTATTTATTATATTATAGATATAATTATTCTCCAAGTAAGAACCTTTTTTGGTATTTATTAGAAGATAAGTATAAGAGAACAATAATAATAAATATATATTATATAAAAGTGAATAGGTACACTTATTTAGTTCTACGTTTCTTGTACCTATTATTATATACTGATAATAGATATACTTATCATAAGATATCTTTATAACAGGTACAAAATATTAAATCGAGGTATCCATTCTATGACAACTTTCAACTTACCCTCTTTTTTTGTGCCTTTAGTGGGTCTAGTATTTCCAGCAATTGCAATGGCTTCCCTATCTCTTCATGTTCAAAAAAACAAGATTATCTAGATTCGACGGGACCAAATCTCGTTCATTTTTTTTTTCAAGACTCGGACTTGGGTCATAATACAGATATCTATTTAAATTTATCTATCTATTTAGTGGACATAGGATACAACATGTGGATTCTTCCGAACACAAATGAAAGAGCTAGTATGCGCGTGGAAACATCATGGGATGATATATGGGGATAAATAGATTATATATTCAAAAGGGGGTCCGCAGATGTATGAAATGGAAAGTAAAAATATCTCTATGTATGTAGATATCTATAGTGGGATTATATGAGGGGGATCCTTTTTTATATCTAAGCGATTCGATGAATTACTCCTAATGGTTCACATCATAATAAGAGTGCTAGTTGATAAGAGTTGCTTCAGGAACAAAAAAAGAAAGTCAAATTTTGGTTATTCTCTAAATTTCAATAAAATTAAACAACTGGATCTAGTATGAACTGGCGATCAGAACATATATGGATAGAACTTATAATGGGGTCTCGAAAAACAAGTAATTTATGTTGGGCCTGTATCCTTTTTTTAGGTTCACTGGGATTCTTATTGGTTGGAACTTCTAGTTACCTTGGTAGGAATCTGATATCCTTATTTCCTTCTCAGCAAATCCTTTTTTTCCCACAAGGGATCGTGATGTCTTTCTATGGGATCGCGGGTATGTTCATTAGCTCCTATTTGTGGTGCACAATTTCGTGGAATGTGGGTAGTGGTTATGATAGATTCGATAGAAAAAAAGGAATAGTGTGTATTTTTCGTTGGGGATTCCCTGGAAGAAATCGTCGAATCTTTCTTCGATTCCTTATGAGAGATATTCAGTCGATTAGAATAGAGGTTAAAGAAGGTATTTATTCCCGGCGTGTACTTTATATGGAAATCAGAGGCCAGGGTGCCATTCCTTTGACTCGTACTGATGAGAATTTGACTCCACGAGAAATTGAACAAAAGGCTGCGGAATTGGCCTATTTTTTGCGCGTACCAATTGAAGTATTTTGAAATGAATTGAAGAATGAATGCTTTCGCAGCATTGAGTTCTGTTTTGTTTTTTCAGGTCGCTCATTCGAGCAAAAGCAGACGCGTGTGAAACAACCAGAAAACAGAAAACAAAGCGCTTTTTCCACCAAAAGTTTTTGATGGATTGTATATGGAAATCAACTCCATTTTTTCATACTCGTAACAAGTATACTAAGTATGGATTCATCATATATATCCGAAAAACTAAGACTATATATATACTTCATATTTTTGGGGTCCAATATTTTTTAATTGATATGTTAGATATAGATGGATCATATCTTGTAATTCAATTCTGTTTTTGTTTTGTCTCGAAATTCGAAAAATATGCATTTCTTGACTTGAAGTGGCTCGTTAGGGCATTCAGCGAAAGGATACAATTGCTTCGAATGAAGACATAATAAAAAAAATATTGTTTCCAGATCTAAGGATTAGCCCTTTAATTAAATTAAATAAAATAAAGGGGGTCTGTGGATTCAATACCCTGTTTGTTATAGAACTCATGTTTCATGGAAATATCAGATTGGATAGAATCGAGGAATGAGGTGGTTTCATTAACAATTCACAGATTAAAAATGCCAAAAAAGAAAGCATTCAACCCCCTTCTATATCTTACATCTATAGTTTTTTTGCCCTGGTGGATTTCTTTCTCATTTAATAAAAGTATGGAATCTTTGGTTACTAATTGGTGGAATGCTGGGCAATCCGAAGTTTTTTTGAATAATATTCAAGAAAAGAACGTTCTGGAAAAATTCATAGAATTAGAAGAACTCTTCCTTTTGGACGAAATGATAAAGGAGTACCCCGATACACATATACAAAAGCTTCATATAGGAATACACAAAGAAACGATCCAATTGGTCAAAATGTACAATGAGGATCATATCCATACCATTTTACATTTTTCGACAAATATAATAAGCTTCGCTATTCTAAGTGGTTATTCTATTCTGGGTAATGAAGAACTTAGTATTATTAATTCTTGGGTTCGGAAATTTATCTATAACTTAAGCGACACAATAAAAGCTTTTTCTATTCTTTTATTAACGGATTTATGTATTGGATTCCACTCGCCTCATGGTTGGGAACTAATGATTGGTTCTGTCTACAAGGATTTTGGATTTTATCATAATAATCAAATTATATCTGGTCTTGTTTCCACCTTTCCAGTCATTCTAGATACAATTTTAAAATATTGGATCTTCCGTTATTTAAATCGTGTATCTCCGTCACTTGTAGTCATTTATCATTCAATGAATGACTAAAAATGATCTACTGATATAAATTATAAATCTAATCATCATTTTTTTTTTTACTTCGTACATAAACAAACCATTCAAAATGTTACTTATTTTTTAAGTTTCTACCGATCCGGGAAATGACTCCTGGATCCCAGTAAAATAGCAGAATCGTGGATAGGGAACTCTACTAGCAACCTACCCAATTTATTGTAGAAATTTTCGGGATCAATGATTGGACCATGCAAAATAGAAATATCTTTTCTTGGATAAAGGAACAGATGACTCGATCCATTTTCGTATCGGTCATTATATTTATATATGTAATAACTTGGACATCTATTTCACACGCATATCCCATTTTTGCACAACAGGGTTATGAGAATCCACGAGAAGCTACTGGGCGTATTGTATGCGCCAATTGTCATTTAGCCAATAAGCCCGTGGATATTGAGGTTCCACAAGCGGTACTTCCGGATACTGTATTTGAAGCAGTTGTTAGAATTCCCTATGATATCCAACTGAAACAGGTTCTTTCTAATGGGAAACGGGGATCTTTGAATGTGGGGGCTGTTCTTATTTTACCTGAAGGATTCGAAT